TTCATGTACTGATTCCTCAATACCTACTATCGTAGAATATTCATGTGGCACCTTCTTAGATTTTGCACGTGTGATACATGTTCCTTCTATTTCTCCAAGTAAGGCCCTTCGCATGGCAATACCGATGGTATCAGCTTGACCTTTCATAAGTGGTGACAGAATGAAACGACCATAATAAAGACGCTTACTGTCTACTCTTGATTCAACACACTTCCACTGTAGTGTTCGAGTGGATCCTGCTACTTCCTCTCGAACCATACTATACTAGTATTATTATTTGATCATTTATTTCTCTTGAAATCGGTTTAATTCTTATTTCTACACACGTCTTTTTTTAGGAGGTCGACATCCATTATGTGGCATAGGTGTTACATCACGTACGAAGCTTAATAATATACCACTTCTACGAATGGCTCGTAATGCTGCATCTCTTCCGAGACCAGGACCCTTTATCATAACTTCTGCTCGTTGCATACCCTGATCAACCACTGTACGAATAGCATTTACCGCTGTGGCTTGAGCAGCATAAGGTGTTCCTCTTCTTGTGCCTTTGAATCCAGAAGTACCAGCGGAGGCCCAAGAAACTACCCGACCCCGTACATCTGTAACAGTTATAATGGTATTGTTGAAACTCGCTTGAACATGAATAACGCCTTTTGGTATTCTACGCCCATTCTTACGTGAACCAATACGCCCATTCCTACGTGAACCAATTCTTGGTATAGCTTTTGTCATATTTTATCATCTCATATTTATGAGTCAGAAATATACAAAAAGAAAAGATACGGAGATATCCATTTCATGTTAAAACAGATCCTTTACCTTATTTTTACATATTTTATTTTTGAATTTTGGAAAGTAAAGTTCTTTTTTAGAAGAATTACCCTTGTCTCTGTTTATGTTTCGGATTGGAACAAATCACTATAATTCGTCCACGCCTGCGAATCAGTCGACATTTTTCACAAATTTTACGAACGGAAGCCCTTATTTTCATATTTTTTATTCCTTACCTTAATTCTGAATCCACTTCTTGGAAGAGAATAAGTCTCTTGAATTTTTTTTTGAACTTCAAATTGTATACCCATGGTTAAAAAAATAACCTAATCGTTCGAATCTTTGTTGCGAAGTCGATAAATTATACGTCCCCTGGTTGAATCATAACGACTTACTTCAATTTTTACTCTATCTCCCGGTAGTATCCGTATAAAACTGCGGCGGATCCTCCCTGAAACATATCCTAGAATTAGATCTTCATTATCTAAACGGACCCGGAACATACCGTTGGGAAGTGATTCAGTAATTAAACCCTCATGAATCAATTTTTGTTCTTTCATTCCAGGTAACCTCCTTGAAGTATCAACTAATGGAGGAAGAGTTATATAACTCACTTTTCCTCTCTATTTTACAAATAGGAAGTTAGAGATCAAATTCGGATACCAGAGGTGTAAGATTACCATATATAACACAAAATTTCTCCTCCAATTCTTTCTAGTCGAGCTTCTCGATCTGTTATTATACCTCGAGAAGTAGAAAGAATTACAATTCCCATTCCACCTAAAATCTTAGGAATTCGTTGATAGTTGGAATAAATTCGTAAGCCGGGTCGGCTGATACGCTTTAAAATGGTTCTAGTTTTATATATTCCTTTTCTGGTTTTTCTATGTCGCAGAGTTGAAACCAAGAAATATTTGTTACTCTCCTGATGTTTCCGAACGTTTTCAATAAAACCTTCTCGTAGAAGTATTTTAACAATGTTTTCGGTGATATTTGTAGATGCTATTCGAACCCTTCCTTTTTTATCCGTGTCAGCATTTCTTATAGAAGTTATTAGATCGGCAATAGTGTCCCTACCCATGACGAACTAGAATTATAGGTTCCTCCTAATTTTGATATAATCAACATGTTTCCTTTTTTTTTTTTTATTATTATTATAAAGTATATACGTGAGACACAATCTATTAATTTGATCTATTTGATCTATCTCAGATACCCTACTATATTATAGTCTCATCTACTACTATTTATAATACTTCGGGAGCTAATGAAACTATTTTAGTAAAATTTAACTGTCTCAATTCTCGAGCGATCGCACCAAAAACTCGAGTTCCTTTTGGATTTCCTTCTTGATCAATGACAACCGCAGCATTGTCGTCATATCGTATTATCATACCGTTTTCACGTTTGAGTTCTTTACATGTACGTACAATTACAGCTCTAATTACTTCTGATCTTTCTAGAGGCATATTGGGAACTGCTTCTTTGATTACAGCAACAATAACATCACCAATATGAGCATATCGGTGATTACCAGCTCCTATGATTCGAATACACATCAATTTTCGAGCTCCGCTGTTATCCGCTACATTCAAAAGGGTCTGAGGTTGAATCATATCATTTTTATTTCAATCTGTTATTTCAATGCAAAAGTATGAAAGAAAAAAAAGAAATATTGTCCGTCCAGAAAAAAATAAACCTGCGGTTGTTTTTTCATCCCCAATAC